TTATCGTTGGATCCATAATTAAAATTAAATTAATCCTATGGATTCTTGGTATTATTGGGGATTATTATTATTGGTGGATCATTTTATATTGCGTAGCTTCAGACCATAGATCAAGCCAGGGAAGGGCTACTTCTACCCCTCCTGTATATTGTCTTTTTCGTTCCATGTTGCAATACAAATGTATTATTTAATTATATGAGATTGTATGAAAATGAATTCTTTAGTTATAGGAATAAAAAAAGAACGATTTATCCTTGATAATTTGTCCATGACGTGAGAGAACCCTGTCTTTATAGTTATAATTGAGGAAAAGACTATATACATAATAAAAAAATGATTATTCATCGAATGACTATTCATCTATTGTATTCTCGTCAAATAGGGGGTGATAAGACTCTATGGAAAAATGGTGGTTCAATTCGATGTTGTTTAACAAAAAGTTAGAACATAGATGTGGGCTAAGTAAATCAATGGATAATTCTGATGTTATTGGAAATACCAGTGGAAGTGAAGAACCCATTATAAATGATAAGGGGAAAAACACTCCTAGTTGGAGTAATAGTGACAATTATGCTTTCAGTAATGTTGATTATTTATTTGATATCGGGAATATTTGGAGTTTGGTCTCTGATGACACCTTTTTAGTTAGAGATAGTAATGGTGACAATTATTCTGTCTATTTTGATATTGAAAATCAGATTTTTGAGATTGACAATGATAGTTCTTTTATGTTTATGAGTGAACTAGAAAGTTTTTTTTCTAGTTATTTGAATAGTGGGTCCAAGAACTACTATTATCATTACATGTATGATACTCAATCTAGTTGGAATAATCACATTAATAGTTGCATTAATAGTTATATTCATTTTGAAGTTAGTATTAATAGTTCTATTTCAGGTTATACCGATTATTACAGTAACAGTTATAATTATAATTATAGTTTCATTTATACTGAAAGTAGTGAAAGTGGGAATTCGAGTATAAAAACTAGTAATAATGACAGCGATCTCAATATAAGAGAAGAGTCTAATGATTTCGATATGAATCAAAGATACAAACATTTATGGGTTCAATGCGAAAATTGTTATGGATTAAATTATAAAAAATTTTTTAAGTCAAAAATGAATATTTGTGAACAGTGTGGATATCATTTGAAAATGAGTAGTTCAGATAGAATCGAACTTTTGATTGATTCGGGCACTTGGGATCCTATGGATGAAGAAATGGTCTCTATGGACCCTATTGAATTTCATTCAGAGGAAGAACCTTATAAAGATCGTATTGATTCTTATCAAAGAAAAACAGGTTTAACTGAAGCTGTTCAAACAGGCATAGGTCAACTAAATGGTATTCCAATAGCAGTTGGGGTTATGGATTTTCAGTTTATGGGAGGTAGTATGGGATCCGTAGTCGGCGAGAAAATCACCCGTTTGATCGAGTATGCTACTAATCGATCTTTACCTGTCATTATTGTGTGTGCTTCTGGGGGAGCACGCATGCAAGAAGGAAGTTTGAGCTTGATGCAAATGGCTAAAATATCTTCTGCTTTATATGATTATCAATCAAATAAAAAGTTATTCTATATATCAATCCTTACATCTCCTACAACTGGTGGAGTAACAGCCAGTTTTGGTATGTTGGGAGATGTCATTATTGCTGAACCAAATGCCTACATTGCATTTGCGGGTAAAAGAGTAATTGAACAAACATTGAATAAAACAGTACCCGATGGTTCACAAGCGGCTGAGTATTCATTCCATAAGGGCTTATTCGACCCAATCGTACCACGTAATCCTTTAAGGGGTGTTCTGAGTGAGTTATTTCAGCTCCACGGTTTCTTTCCTCTGAATAAAAATTCAATATATTAAAGTATAGCACTCGATTCAATTCAATTATTTGTAGCGAACGAGTATTTAGTTCATCGTAAAAAAAAACTTAAGTTTAAGTTAAGAAGAGTGGTGTTTTCTTTGGTGACATAAGTTCCACTTGTAGTAAGAGCCGGAAGTTTCGAATAATTATTATTTTTTCCTCCGGATCGATTATTCTATATTTTTATCTTATCCCTATTCCTGATTACTAATCATGAATCCTTTATAAATCAATAGGATAAAAAAGATAAAAGAGTAAGTTTCTCCTTCCGAGGAATTGGGGGAAGGGAAGACATTAATAAAAAAAGAATTTTATTTGGTCTTCTTAACGTATTAATTTCATTTTAATAGAGACAATAATATAAATATATCTTAATTATCTTATTAATAATATATCATATTTGAATCTTATATCTTATAATTAATATTAAGATTCAAATATGATATATTATAGAAAGGAGTGTAAAGAACCCTCTATGATATATTATAGAAAGGAGTGAAAGAACCCTCACTTTTATTTTTTATTATAGAATTGAGTTACCGTTTGCTTTGTTGGATTCGATTAGTGAAAGTCGCGAACTCATAATAAACTCTTTAATACCCTTAGTAAAAAAAATAAATAAATAGAAAGAGAAAGAATAAAAAAGGATGGAAGAAGAAGAATAGGAAAGTTTTTTATATTAAAGTGAATTATCATACATATTTATGTAGAACGATGAATTAGGTACACTTAATTCAGGTCTATATTCCTTGCACTTATTAACTACTTAATATTATTTATATTAGATATACTTATCAGAAGATATCTTTAAAATACAAATATTAAATTGAGGTACCCATTCTATGACAGATCTACCCTCTATTTTTGTGCCTTTAGTGGGCCTAGTATTTCCGGCAATTGCAATGGCTTCTTTATCTCTTCATGTCCAAGAAAATAAGATTGTCTAGATTCGATGAGAGCAAATCTCATCAATTTATTTCAACACTGGATCATAATACAAATATTTATTTAGTCTAATATGGTACGATATGTGGCTCTTTCCGAACACAAATGAGAGACTCATATGCATACGGATACACGATATCTACATAAATGCAGATTCTATATGGGTATAGCTGGTTAAAAATGGATCGGCGAATAGTTTTAAATATAAAGTCAATTTATCTAACTAATTACTCCTAATAGTTCCCGTCAAAATAGTGCTAGTTGATGAGAGTTACTTGGGGGTCAAGAAAAGTAAAGTCAAATTCATTTGGGTTATTCTCTCAATTCCAATCGAATACAACCTTAGTATAGTAAGTATAGTATGAACTGGCGATCAGAGCATATCTGGATAGAACTTATAACGGGGTCTCGAAAAACAAGTAATTTTTTTTTGGCCTGTAGCCTTTTTTTAGGTTCATTAGGGTTCTTAGTGGTTGGAACTTCCAGTTATCTCGGTAGGAATCTTATATCCGTATTTCCATCTCAGCAAATATTTTTTTTTCCGCAAGGGATCATAATGTCTTTTTATGGGATCGCGGGTCTATTTATTAGCTCCTATTTGTGGTGTACAATTGCGTGGAATGTAGGTAGTGGTTATGACCGATTTGATAGAAAAGAAGGAATTGTTTGTATTTTTCGTTGGGGATTTCCTGGAATAAATCGTCGCATTTTCCTTCGTTTCCTTATGAGAGATATACAATCCATCAGAATGGAGGTTAAAGAGGGTCTTTATCCTCGTCGTGTCCTTTATATGGAAATAAGAGGCCAAGGGGCGGTTCCCTTGACTGGCACTGATGAGAATCTTTCTCCACGAGAAATTGAACAAAAAGCTGCCGAATTAGCATATTTCTTGCGTGTACCAATCGAAGTATTTTGAAATGAAGAATTAATGTTTTCTCAGTATGAGGTAGGGAACTTGCTAATTCCCTTTTTAATACAATTGAAGTTTCTTCAAAAGACTTATTTGATCAAAACATATTAGATTTTATTTCTCCCTTCTGTTAGCGGGTAAACCCACATGGAATAAAACAAAAGTGGGAGATTTTATATGGAACAACTAAACTCTAATAAAAATCCATTTTTTCTATACCAAAACCCTTTTTTTATGCGCAGGGAGCCCCCAATTTCTAATTTATACTAAATAAAATTTTATATAATTTATACTAATAAAAATAAAAAGTCTAATTAAGTATGCATTCATCAAACATATTCGAACATTTATTTCGTAATACAGAATTCATCTTTTTAGACCCAATATTTCGAATTTATAGGTTACATTATTCCTGGACTGTGGTTAGGCGGTGAAACATTTCGAAATAATTAATTGATCCGAGAAGGCATTTTTTTGTTTCGAAATCCAAATCATATTCGTTACTTCTAGTGGATTTTCGAGTATTCATCGACAGGACCAAATAACAAATGGAGATGAAATTAGTTGGAATTTACCCAATAAAGATATCTCAATTTTTCTAAATACAAGGACTAAATTTTTACACAAAAATGGGAATAGATTCATTGGTTCGATACGATACCTTAGTTATAGAATTTGTGTTCAGATAAATATCTGATAAAATCCACGAATGCAGCAGATTCATTAACAATTTACAGATAAAAAATGAAAAAAAAAAAATCATTGACTTCCCTCCCATATCTTGTATCCATAGTATTTTTGCCCTGGTGGGTCTCTCTTTCATTTAATAAAAGTCTGGAACCTTGGGTTATTAATTGGTGGAATACCCGGCATTCTGAAACTTTCTTGAATGATATTCAAGAGAAAAGGATTCTAGAAAAATTTATAGAATTAGAAGAACTATTCCTCTTGGACGAAATGATAAAGGAATACCCTGAAACACAGATACAAAAGCTTCGTATAGGAATACACAAGGAAACGGTACAATTAGTCAAAACACACGATGAGTATAATCTCCATATCATTTTTAATTTATCGACAAATATAATCTGTTTCGCTATTCTAAGTGGTTATTGTATTCTGGGTAATGAAGAACTTGTTATTCTTAATTCTTGGGTTCAGGAATTCCTGTATAACTTGAGTGACACAATAAAAGCTTTTTCAATTCTTTTAGTTACTGATTTATGGATCGGATTTCATTCAACCCATGGTTGGGAACTTATGATTGGTTCGGTCT